CATAATATCATTATACTCATCAATCAAATTCCTCCTATCTTTTTTTTTTTTATTTTTCTTTGATAAAGGGGTATTTTCATGGGTTTGCCTTGGTATCGTGTTCATACCGTCGTATTGAATGATCCCGGTCGGTTGCTTGCTGTCCATATAATGCATACAGCTCTAGTTTCTGGGTGGGCTGGTTCAATGGCTCTATACGAATTAGCCGTTTTTGATCCCTCTGACCCCGTTCTTGATCCAATGTGGAGACAGGGTATGTTTGTTATACCCTTCATGACTCGTTTAGGAATAACCAATTCATGGGGAGGTTGGAGTATCACAGGAGGAACTGTAACAAATCCGGGTATTTGGAGTTACGAGGGTGTGGCCGGGGCGCATATTGTGTTTTCTGGTTTGTGCTTTTTGGCAGCTATCTGGCATTGGGTGTATTGGGATCTAGAAATATTCCGTGATGAACGTACAGGAAAACCTTCTTTGGATTTGCCCAAGATTTTTGGAATTCATTTATTTCTATCAGGGTTAGCTTGCTTTGGGTTTGGTGCATTTCATGTAACGGGCTTGTATGGTCCTGGAATATGGGTGTCCGATCCTTACGGACTAACTGGAAAAGTACAATCTGTAAGTCCTGCGTGGGGCGTAGAAGGTTTTGATCCTTTTGTTCCGGGAGGCATAGCCTCTCATCATATTGCAGCAGGGACATTGGGCATATTAGCAGGCCTATTTCATCTTAGTGTTCGGCCGCCCCAACGCCTATACAAAGGGTTGCGTATGGGTAATATTGAAACTGTTCTTTCCAGTAGTATCGCTGCTGTCTTTTTTGCGGCTTTTGTTGTTGCCGGAACTATGTGGTATGGTTCGGCAACTACCCCCATCGAATTATTCGGTCCCACCCGTTATCAATGGGATCAGGGATACTTCCAGCAAGAAATCTATCGAAGGGTTGGTGCCGGACTAGCTGAAAATCAGAGTTTATCAGAAGCCTGGTCTAAAATTCCTGAAAAATTAGCTTTTTATGATTACATCGGCAATAATCCCGCAAAGGGGGGATTATTCAGAGCGGGCTCAATGGATAACGGGGACGGAATAGCTGTTGGATGGTTAGGGCACCCTATCTTTAGAGATAAAGAGGGGCGTGAGCTTTTTGTACGTCGTATGCCTACTTTTTTTGAAACATTTCCGGTAGTTTTGGTAGATGGAGACGGAATTGTGAGAGCCGATGTTCCTTTTCGAAGGGCGGAATCGAAGTATAGTGTTGAGCAAGTAGGGGTAACTGTTGAGTTCTATGGTGGCGAACTTAACGGAGTCAGTTATAGTGATCCTGCAACTGTGAAAAAATATGCTAGACGCGCTCAATTAGGTGAAATTTTTGAATTAGATCGTGCTACTTTGAAATCTGATGGTGTTTTTCGTAGTAGTCCGAGGGGTTGGTTCACTTTTGGGCATGCTTCGTTTGCTTTGCTCTTCTTTTTCGGACACATTTGGCATGGTGCTAGAACCTTGTTCAGAGATGTTTTTGCGGGGATTGATCCAGATTTGGATGCTCAAGTAGAATTTGGAGCATTCCAAAAACTTGGGGATCCAACTACAAGGAGACAGGTAATCTGATAAACATTGATCTGATATGGTATCTTTCGCTTCTATTGGATTTTTTTTGATTTCACTTTCTACATAGATTACCAGATAAATTTTGCTGGATTTAAATCGCCCTTTTCTTTGACTCTTGTCTTTATCTGGGAGATGCTCCCAAATGAACAGGTGTGGAAGCTATAATTGTAAACCACGATCGAATTTATGGAAGCATTGGTTTATACATTCCTCTTAGTCTCGACTCTAGGAATCATTTTTTTCGCTATCTTTTTTCGAGAACCGCCTAAGGTTCCGACTAAAAAATGATTTTTGATTATCTCAATTATAGTTAAAGTATAATGTTACTTTAGAAATACTAATGAATTAGTGCATTAAAGTCAAGTAATGAGCCGCCCAACACGGGCGGCTCATTACTTGACTTCAATTAGTCCCCATGTTCTTCAAATGGATCTCTTAGTTGTTGAGAGGGTTGCCCAAAAGCGGTATATAAGGCGTACCCGGTAAAACTTACAAGTAAACCAGATATAAAGATGGCGACTAGGGTTGCTATTTCCATTATTATAAAATTTCAAGACCACAATGGATCTATGATAAGATCGGTTATTTACAACGGTATGATTTACAAAGTCAATAAAATTCAATCAATGCAATAGGATTTATGGCTACACAAACCGTTGAGAATAATTCGAGATCTGGTCCAAGACCAAGACAGACTGGTCTAGGAAGTTTATTGAAACCGTTGAATTCGGAATATGGTAAAGTAGCGCCCGGATGGGGAACTACCCCGTTGATGGGTGTCGCAATGGCTCTCTTCGCGGTATTCCTATCTATTATTTTGGAGATTTATAACTCTTCCGTTTTACTGGATGGAATTTCAATGAATTAGGTTCATAGGAATTGCGAAGTACTGTCTTTTCAATCCAAAGTGAATCACTTAGGACTAGGATTTTTAGGTCATTCCGGCAGTTTGACCGTGAAATTCCTTTGTTTCGGTATTTCCGGAATATGAGTGTGTGACTTGTTATAATTGATCCTATTGATAGTACAGAGAATGGGTCTGTCATCTTGAGAGAGATGGGTTTTGCCTCGTCGGATATTCATTCTAGTATCTGGAGCACGGAATATATGGAATGAAATAGATCAAGAAAAGAAATATTTAAACTATGATTCATACCTACTATTCAGTCAGACCTCGCGACCGGACTCAAAAAATTTCAAAGATTTATTTTCTAATTTCTAATTATTCTTAAATTTTTTGTTTGCTTATTTTGACCAACGGACAAATGTTTCTATGGATTTAGAGTCATTTCATCTATTCATTGAATAAGTGATGATCAAAAGGTTTTTACTCAGATAACCCTTGGGCTTAGCTTAGGGACTTTATTCAATCATCGTGGTTCTAGTATGAATCTTAGGTTTCAATCGAATCATAGGGTCTCAACAAGAGAATTCCTAGCAATTAGAAACAAAAAGAAATCCACATTATACAAAAAATGAAAATTGAGAGACCGAGAAAATTCAAGAGGCCCGTAATGATCAACATAAAAACGAATGAAATGAGCTGACTTGATATTTTGGCATTGTCATCACTAAAGAAGAGCT